GGGTCTGCAAGAAGATCAAAAAATAAGAAATTATATAAAGAATTATGTACAAAAAAATATGAAAACATCTTCTGGCGTCGAGGGAATTGCACATATAGAGATTCAAAAAAGAATCGACCTGATCCAAATCATAATCTATATGGGATTTCCAAAAATATTAATTGAAAGTCGACCCCGAGGAATCGAAGAATTACAGATGAATTTACAAAAAGAATTTAATTCTGTAAATCGAAAACTTAATATTGCTATCACACGAATTGAAAAGCCTTATGGAAACCCTAATATTCTTGCAGAATTTATAGCCGGACAATTAAAAAATAGAGTTTCTTTTCGCAAAGCAATGAAAAAGGCTATAGAATTAACTGAACAAGCAGATACAAAAGGAATTCAAGTGCAAATTGCAGGACGTATCGACGGAAAAGAAATTGCGCGTGTTGAATGGATCAGAGAGGGTAGGGTTCCACTACAAACCATTCGAGCTAAAATTGATTATTGTTCCTATACAGTTCGAACAATCTATGGGGTATTAGGCATCAAAATTTGGATATTTATAGAAGGGGAATAATAAACCTTAAATGATAAATTAATTTCTTCTTTTTCTTTTCTGTTCAATAAAAAAAGTGAACAATTATAATTCTTAATTCTACAATTAGAATTCTTAATTCTATAGGGTTTAATAAAAATTAAATGAATATTTTGATCAAATTGCCATGCTTAGTGTGTGACTCGTTGGTTTTTTGAGGGTTAGTATAAAAAACCAGCCCCATAGTATAAACAAATCACTATAGAAGTAATAACCAACTCATCACTTCGTATTATCTGGATCCAAAGAATCAGTCACGATATGATATATTGTTCATATTGTTGTAGCAACTGAAATCTAAAAAATCTGCTTCTAAGTTGTCAATCAAAATAAAAAAGAAAGGGTATGGATAAATGGAAAGATGAGAGAAAGAAAGAAAAAGAATAAAAAATATTGCTGATATATAATTCCAATATGTAAGGTCTATGAGTCATCTCAGAAAAAATCTGCGTAATAAAGCATCAATACGGATTCATCATTCAATGGATCTGCTCATCGAACAAAAAATAAAGAGCTTCGAGCCAATAAAGACTAAGAATATTGACTCAAGAACTAATAGCTCCGTTGTAAAATTCAGGCCTAAGCATTAAGTAAGAAGCGATGGGAACGATGGAACCTGTGAATTCAAAAGAGTTTAGTGAAAATGAATTCGAATGATTCATTGATCGGGATGGCGGAATCGGCCAGAGACCTATTCATCTATTCGGAAAAATTATGAACTAATGATAGAACTGAAATAGAAATTGAAAGAGTAAATATTCGCCCGCGAAAACTTTATTTTCTTGGATTGCTAAAAATGGGTCAATCCAATACGATAAAGAGTAAAACAAAAGAAAGATTTGTTTTAAGATTCTAATCTAAAATAGATAAAAAAAAGAAAAAAAAATAGTTATTTAATATATTTAGATTTAGTTATCTATACAAACAAGATATACAAATTAATAATAGATTTGATCTAGATTAAATGAAATCCATGATTCAGTATATTACTTATTAAAGACATGTATATCTTAATTCAAATTATATTCTATCTGAATTGAATTGAAAATCTTTAATTTGAATTGATTTGATTTGATTCGCGAGGAGCTGGATGAGAAGAAACTCTCACGTCCGGTTCTGTAGTAGAGATGGAATTCAAAACAAACCATCAACTATAACCCCAAAAGAACCAGATTCCGTAAACAACATAGAGGAAGAATGAAGGGAATATCTTATCGAGGTAATAATATTTGTTTTGGGAAATACGCTCTTCAGGCACTTGAGCCTGCTTGGATCACATCTAGACAAATAGAAGCAGGTCGACGAGCAATGACACGAAATGCACGTCGCGGTGGAAAAATATGGGTCCGTATATTTCCAGATAAACCAGTTACAGTAAGGCCCGCAGAAACACGTATGGGTTCAGGTAAAGGCGCTCCCGAATATTGGGTAGCTGTTGTTAAACCAGGTCGAATCCTTTATGAAATGGGTGGAGTAACAGAAAATATAGCCAGAAGGGCTATTTCAATAGCAGCGTCCAAAATGCCTATACGAGCTCAATTCATCATCTCGGGATAAAAAAGAAATAGGCCTTAAAAATAGCGGTGCAGGTTTCTTTTTTTCAACAAATAATATTTCTTTTTTTCTTCGACCTTTGTATTGTAAAAAACAGATAAAAAATGATATGATTCAACCTCAGACCCATTTGAATGTAGCAGATAACAGCGGGGCTCGAGAATTGATGTGTATTCGAATCATAGGAGCTAGCAATCGTCGATATGCTCATATTGGTGACGTTATTGTTGCTGTGATCAAAGACGCAGTTCCAAACATGCCTCTAGAAAGATCAGAAGTGGTCAGGGCTGTAATTGTCCGTACTTGTAAAGAACTTAAACGTGACAACGGTATGATAATACGATATGATGACAATGCTGCAGTTGTGATTGATCAAGAAGGAAATCCAAAAGGAACTCGAGTTTTTGGTGCGATTGCCCGAGAATTGAGACAGTTCAATTTTACTAAAATAGTTTCATTAGCTCCCGAGGTATTATAAAATGAGACCACGATATGGTTATAGGTTATAGTAGGGTATTTAAAAGAAATAGATTAAGATTAATTTAGTAGATTTTGTCTCACGTATATACCTTTCAAAATTCATATTAATATTCATAAAAAAATACGCAAAAAAAAAAAAAGAAAAACATGTTGATTATATCCAAATCTGGAGGCACCAAAAATTTTAATTAATCATGAGTAGTGATACTATTGCTGACATAATAACCTCTATACGAAATGCAGATATGTATAGAAAAAGCGTGGTTCGAGTAGCATCTACTAATATCAGCCAAAGTATTGTTAAAATACTTTTACGAGAGGGTTTTATCGAAAACGTGAGAAAACATCGAGAAAACAACAAATCTTTTTTGGTTTTAACCCTACGACATAGACGGAATAGGAAAAGGACTTATCGAAATCTTTTAAATTTAAAACGGATCAGTCGGCCGGGTCTACGAATCTATTCTAACTATCAAAGAATTCCTAGAATTTTAGGCGGGATGGGGGTTGTAATTCTTTCTACCTCTCGGGGTATAATGACAGACCGAGAGGCTCGACTAGAAAGAATAGGCGGAGAAATTTTGTGTTATATATGGTAATCTTTCTAATATCCGAATTGAATAGGAAACTTCTTTTTTGTGAAAAAGGAAAACGGTTGTCTAATAGGGTTCTTCCTCCACTAGTTGATACTTCAAGGAGGTTTTACCGGGAATGAAAGAACAAAAATGGATTCATGAAGGTTTAATTACTGAATCGCTTCCCAACGGCATGTTCCGGGTTCGTTTAGATAATGAAGATATGATTCTAGGTTATGTTTCAGGAAAGATCCGACGTAGTTTTATACGAATATTGCCAGGAGATAGAGTCAAAATTGAAGTAAGTCGTTATGATTCAACCAGAGGTCGTATAATTTATCGACTCCGCAACAAAGATTCGAAAGATTAGGTGTTTTTTCAACTTCACTATTTCTTTTGCAGGAATACGATTCAAAATCGAAAATTTCAATAAACTGATTTTCTTCCAAGAAATGGATTCAAAATTAAAGTAAGGAGTGGCAAATATGAAAATAAGAGCTTCTGTTCGTAAAATTTGTGAAAAATGTCGACTGATCCGTCGTCGGGGACGAATTATAGTAATTTGTTCCAACCCAAGACATAAACAAAGACAAGGATAATAAGACTCGTTAAAGACCCAATATACAAATAAGAAGGGGGGATCTTTTTTGACATGAAATGGATATATCCATATATCTCTGATTCAAATTTATGAGATGATAAAATATGGCAAAAGCTATACCGAAAAAGAGTTCGCGTGGACGTATTGGTTCACGTAAGAGTATACGTAAAATACCAAAGGGGGTTATTCATATTCAAGCAAGTTTCAATAATACTATTGTGACTGTTACAGATGTACGAGGGCGAGTGGTTTCTTGGTCCTCTGCCGGTACTTGTGGCTTCCGAGGTACAAGAAGAGGGACGCCATTTGCTGCTCAAACCGCAGCGGCAAATGCTATTCGCGCGGTAGTAGATCAAGGTATGCAACGAGCAGAAGTCATGATTAAAGGTCCCGGTCTCGGAAGAGACGCAGCATTACGAGCTATTCGCAGAAGTGGTATACTATTAACTTTCGTACGGGATGTAACCCCTATGCCACATAATGGCTGTAGACCCCCGAAAAAAAGACGTGTGTAGAAATAAAAATGGAAGAGATTTCAATAGCAAGAGAAACAAGAGAAATAAATGATTCAATGATCAGGTCAAATAATATTATTATGGTTCGAGAGAAAATAACAGTATCTACTCGGACACTACAGTGGAAGTGTGTTGAATCAGCAGCAGACAGTAAGCGTCTTTTGTATGGGCGCTTTATTCTGTCTCCGCTTATGAAAGGTCAAGCAGACACAATAGGCATTGCGATGCGAAGAGCTTTGCTTGGAGAAATCGAAGGAACATGTATCACACGCGCAAAATCTGAGAAAATCTCACACGAATATTCTACCATAATGGGTATTCAAGAATCAGTACATGAAATTTTAATGAATTTGAAAGAAATCGTATTGAGAAGTAATCTCTATGGAACTTGTGAGGCGTCTATTTGTGTCAGGGGCCCTGGATATGTAACTGCTCAAGATATCATCTTACCGCCTTATGTAGAAATCGTCGATAATACACAGCATATAGCTAGCTTGACGGAACCCATTGAGTTGGTTATTGGATTACAAATAGAGAAGAATCGTGGATATCTTATAAAAGCGCCAAATACCTTTCAGGACGGAAGTTATCCTATAGATCCTGTATTCATGCCTGTTCGAAATGCGAATCATAGTATTCATTCTTATGAAAATGGTAACAAAGAGATACTATTTCTCGAAATATGGACAAAT